GTGGAAACAGACATTTAGAAAGCAGAGTGATAGACCCCTTATCCAGATCCAGGGATTTTGATAAGGTGTCATCTCATGAACGAAATCATCCTTTACCACTGAGAAGTCCGGGCATTGCCCTACTGTGTCACCCTTCCTCTCAGATAGACAAGAAGGGAAGCGAACTCTGATCTAGAATGCTTCACTGTCAAACAAAGAAGAAAGCGGCTCTTCTCCGAAGTATGTTTTCCCGGATCCTTGCTGCTAGCTGCTGTGAGTTATGCCTACGCTATAGTAGCGAAGGTTCTCAAGTACATGCCTGAGGAGACCGGCCTTTCATTTAGATAGAAACCAAACCCCGTGAAGAAAGAATAGGCCGGATGGATCATCGGATTCAAAAGTAGCTCTCAGTAGCCTTTCAGTAGCTCTTCCGTCCCTTTCCTCTCCTCTCTTCCGATCTATTGTTGCTTGGGTGAATCGTTTACAGGTTCTCGCGCCCTTTTTCTTTCAATCGAATCCCCGGGCGACTCAGCCAAGACGGGACGAAGCTAGATAATAACTGAACAAATCGAGGACCAGACTAGTGGGGCATTTGACTTCCTAGTCAGCAATTCTCTTTAGAAAGGGAAGGCTTTCAAGCCACACTTTTCTCACCTTCCGATGCTCCTTCTACTATGCTTGTCTTTCATACCGTTAGAGAGCTTTCTATCCGGCACTCCAATATTGGCACTAGCTATTCACCTGAAATCTTTCTTTTTGAACTCTGACCACAAAAATGGGATATATTGGGTACTTGCATAAAGCCCAAAGAGTCATCTTGATTTGGTGAAGAAAAAAGAACATAACAGAAAAAGGCTTGCTTAAGACTGAAAGGGTTCTATTTAGCTGTTTAGTCCAGCAAAGCCAAATACAATAAATACCACCAGCTCTTATTCCGGATGAACACAAATGCAACGATCGTGCAAACGGAGCTTCCGAAGTCCGAGTTTCAGCAATAACCATTATCTTGGGGTCGTGTTTCTTACGGAATTCCTTCATGGCAGCAATACAAGAGGGTCTGGTCCGCCCCTCTCGAATTCCATTCCAGAAGAACACCTTCATTTGGAACTAATAGGAGAGTGCCCATTCTTGGCCATGCTGGCCGACCTTGGATTTGATTTTTCATCAAATTTTGATATCGAATTATTGAAATTCCATCAACGAAAGCTTACAGGATTAACATTGAGTTAGAAATGCCATTTTTTTATAAGGAATTCTTCAGCTTGGCCTGCCATTTTAGTAGCCAACTTCGGTACTAGTCCTAACGACTGACGATACCCATATTCCGGAAGTCCACTCTACCACTTTGCAGTCTTACCGGATACGTCTGATATGCCCGGAGAAGAGAATCCAACTTGTGCGAGATGTTATTTCGATCATACTACCAGAAGGAAGTGATGTCTTCAAGCTACGATCGAAAGAGAAAGAAGAAAAACAATCATAGAAGATAGCTTCTCTTCCCCCAAGTGCGTGAGTCAGACCCAAAGCCCAAACGGCCTCTTCAAGCCCGATGCAATCTTCTCGAAGAGCCCGTGGAATTCTTTTGGCGGAGGATCTCCGTCTCTGCGGTGAATACTAATCCATCCACTTAGTAGCCCACCAACAACTATTCCAGACCCGACCAAGCCTCGCAGCGGAAAGGCTGATCGATCTCTCTTTCTGGCTGCTAGATTGCTAAAGAGGATATGGCATCTTTCTTATCTATCTTTAAAAGGTCCCACAAGGCCTCTATAGAATTTCTGGTACTATAGCTCGTTGAGAAAATGCTTTCTTTTCTTTTAAGCGAAATGAGACTTTCTAAAATAGGAAGGATGCGGGATGCTAAAGAAAAGAGATGGCTATGAGACTCAAAATCATTGGCAAAGGTAGCTATTGCTTACTAGGCCTCTTGCTCTTTGTCGCTTAGCTTTCGATGTCCGGCCTGACGACTGGAGATTGATCACCATATTTTAGATATTCTGAATGCCTTTCCAATTCCCTAAAATAGAATAGGAATAGGGTAGGGTTACGATCTAATCGCATTTTCCGCCGCCCTAAAGTGGTCAGTTCCAACGCTACGATCGTCCGTGCGCACCGGTTGCACGCCTTAGCTACATAGAGGTGTGTAGCAGAAGAATCCCCATGTGAACCTGACGAGCGGCCGAGCGCGTCCCTTCTTCCTACCTGTGTGCGCTGCACAGCGCATCTTTTTTGGGTCTCTTTCCGAACTTGGTACTAGCTTTCTGGTCTGTCTTCATTCGTGAGTTTCAACGGCTCTTTCGAAGTTCTTTTTGGGCAGATTCCACTTCGAGCTAGGCTTTACTTGAAGGTCCAGGCGGAAGTAGTAAGAATTGCAGAGCTCTACTGAACCTACTTTCCAAATGAAATCGCCGGATGATTTCCCATCTCCTTACAAATATCCTAAGTTAAGTGAGGTGGACTTTTTTCATACCGTAATGGCAGGTACGATGAGCTTTCTTAATAATAAAAATGATTTCGGACCGAAGCGCGCGATATGGCTTTTTGGGGCTTCTTTTTTATGTGCAGCAGCAGACTTTGTTAGAGAATCAAATTGAGCTTTTAGAGAATACATCTCCGACTCCTTTTGTCGGAAAGCTCCTGAACTGAAAAAGGAAAAGTGGTATTTGACGTCTGTCAGAGCTCTTGATACAAGGCAAGGCATCCTTTATGGTCTTACCCTCTCGAATTCAAGAATGAGTAACCTGGAAATGCTGATCCACCTTTTGGCTGAGATCTCTCTGGCCGTGCTCAATTCGTCTGAGAGCCTTCTTCTAATTCTAAGGCATTTTCTGACTGCCAATTCAAAGTTGCTTCCGCTGCTGAGACTCTCTTCTTGGTACTATCTGGATTTAGCACAGTGCCTTCCCTTACTTAATCTTCCAAACTTGTCTCCTTCTCTGATAGACATCCTCTAACTCCACAGGAAGATCGTCTTCATCCGGAGAAGACCAAGGTGAGCCAATCATGTTGACTTCACTGTTTGGGGCAGTGTAGGAATCTTTTTTTTGAATCTATTGACTCTGGGGATGATTTCTAGTGACTTTCTATAGTATTGACAGAGTTATGAATCTTTAGAAAAAGAGGCAACTGAAGCTTTCAGATTCGGGTTGAGCTCCTTAATTTGTTTGCCAGAATCCATCAATAGGGCGATCAGAGATAAGGCCAAGCCTTGACCCTAACCGTGATAGTGAAATGACCAATCAAGTTCCCTCAGACTGGCTTTCTAGCTTTCCTGGGCAGACTGACCGAAAGGGGAACTTCCCCGGTTTCGTTACCTTACTTTCTTTCATTCTGTTTGATCTTGCTCATCAATCGGTTCTGACGTCGCTCGTAGATTCCCGGTTTTATTTTCTATGCTATTTCCGCCAGTGAACTTCTGTCCTTCCTAGCCCAGCGGACAGAAGAGCTCAGCCTTCAAGCCTTAGGTCCTTCTTTTGATCTTTCTCGATGTTTTGAATAGCTATCCTTTCGTACCTGTGGGATTTGACTTTCCTTGGCGTGATCAAATAGGCTCTGACTTCGCTTCGAAAGGGAGCTGCGTAGGTAGACTAGAAGTAGTCCTTTTGTGGCTAGGTTTTGGTCAGCGGCTTTCCTCAGCCTCAGAGCCGACAAAAGCCCTTTTCTTGATTGAGGAGCGAGGGAAGATGGATCCGTAATCAGCAGCTATTTTATCCGCTATAGTTCGACTCGAAAGGTCTTTCAGTGACCAAGGCTAGGCAACTCACTAGGCGAAAAAGAAGCAGCTAGTCTTGTCGGAAGAAGCCCTTCTCAGGGAAGAGAAAGAGATCAAGCGTCAAACCTAATGAGAAAAAAGATCTACGCTACGGCAGGTCAAAGAGAAATTTCATTCAAAGAGTCAGGGAAAAGTCCTCCCATGACTGAAACTGGCTCAAGGCAAGGGCCAATTGCTCGGACTTCCCGAAGGGAGGTTGAATAAGCTGTTACAGAATAAGCAGCTCTTTTTTCATAAGCAAATGTACCTGGTGCTTTCGTATGTAGAGAAGGGCTGCTTTTAGCTCTTTTCATGACTCTGTTGCTATTCTATTTACTCATCCGCTGGGATTGGAATGCTTGACTTGCTTTCAAAGCCTAGAAAGGCCAACTCTTCACTAGGCTAGCGAAGGAACTGACATTAGGGCAACAACTTCTGACTCGAGGTTTAGAATAGGATTCGATTGAAAACAGGATCAATCAACATAAAGGGAAGTTCCCTCTTCGCTCGACTCCTGGTATAGCTCTTTCTAGGCATGTAGCCGTAGGTGTTTGATCTTCTTGAATCTCAAGCTCCCGGCATCAACCGCTTCAAAAATGGAGGAGTCAATGCCCGGCAAAGTCCGGAGATGCAATCCGAACCTCAGGAAAGAGCCGATCCCAAGTGCCGTTTTCTCTTGATTTTTTAGGCAAAGAAGCCGCTTCAATTTTGAGTCAATGCCAGTTTCAAGAACTAAGGCTAGTGGGATCGAGCCCACATCTGGCTCAAGAGAAGCAAAGGAAAGATCAGAGGTGCGTAACCTTTTCAGCTAGAAGTTCAATCATTCCGCATTCACTCGCTAGGAAAAAACCAGGGACATTCTTGTCTTTAGGGGCGGAACCGGGCGGGCCGTAGCGTAAGGGATGAAGGAGAAGTCAATACCCGGCAAACTCAGCAACGTGAAGAATGAATGCCTCTGGGGTCATGATAGATTGAAGATGTTAAGAAGAGGCGCTAGTCCTTTCTGTTGCCGATGTTGCTGCTCTAGAGTCGGTAGCTGTTAAAAAGAATCCATTCAATCAGCTCAAGAGCTAGGAGTTCTATGTCCAGGTTGAGGAGAGGCCTTTTAGTTAATCTTAGCTGCAGCTACTGACTCGTCAAGTCGAGTCGACTGTGATTCTGCTTGTTCCGCTGTGAATGGTATCATTCTCGTATTCAGTTGTTTTCCCGGCTCGTTACTTCTTCTTAGTATTCGGCTTTCACTGGATTCACTACTCTAAGGCCATGGGTTTACTCTATTTCTTTCTATGCTATGAGTTAGCATAGCAGGTGAGAAGGGCTTTAGCGCTAGTGTTTAGCAATCCGGCTGACATTGAAAGAGAAGAGAGTGAAGTGACTTCCGGGCAGATGAATAAAGCGGTCTTGGAGGAAGGAACGGAACTGCCATAGTTGATGCATCGAATGCTAGTGCAATAAGACTTGGTTCAGAAACTTAACCGAGCTCACTGGCATTGAAGAGTAGCTGTGCCAAAAAGACAATAGCAGATATTCTTTCTTGCGCAAATAGCGCCTCCAGCAGGCATTGTCTTCTGTTACCTAAACAGCTATCATTTCCTACTTTACTGAAATAGAGACTTTCATTGATACTTGAACATCAGACTTCCCTAAAGAGAGAATTCGTACCATGATTAGCAGACGCTTCTCAACTCTATCGATTTAAAGCAGACGAGTCTTAAAGTTCCTTACCTTGCAAAGCTATAGCGCTAGCCAGGTCCCTGTCCATCCCTAGCAGGGGTGGTGCGGATCAAAATCCGTTGAACCAGCAAACAATTAAGGCAGCACGGGCTGGGGTGGTCCAGCAACAGCGGATGTTTTTATCATCGCATCGTATAGCCACAGTTGGTTAAGCAGTGGATTCAGTAGATTCTGCGTGCGAAAGTAGCTTGCGCACGATACGAAGCTTAATTCGGATTACTGGGGACTAGTTGGATTTTAGTTTCAGCGGATTTTGTAGCCCCCCGCCAACCTATATAGAGCCAAACATGAGCCCGTCAGCTCTCCAAACCAGTGCAAGTGCGTAGGGATCGGAATGAAGCGTAAATAGGTGGGTTCGGGCAGAAGTTAGTTATCGATCATTGAGAACTAGTCTCCAAGTTTCGAGATGCAGAGGTTCAAGCATTCAGTCCCATCTATTGGTCCAGTCCAGAGCCAGTTGACCGAGCTGAGATAGCAGCAGCCAGCATGGCGCGGGGGAATCAATACCTTCAATAGGAGTTTGAGTTGCTCGAGCAACAAGTAGCGAGCGCATGTTGCGGTTCATCCCTAACCATACAACATAGGCAACGACTAGAGAGGGGACGGGTTACCCCACTCATGATTCAAAAAAGTATCCGTTTCACTTTTGATACCAAAGCCTGTATTCCTGTCAGTTCAAGACCGGGGGTGCTATACGCAAAATTCGAAGGTAGGGTTGACCGACGACAATTACTTGTTCTAAGTAGGAAGGTTTTCATATGCATGCATTTCATAGCCCCAGCGAAGCGAATCTAATGCTTAGCGGGAAAAATTGAATTGAAATCTTTCCCGCTCCTGAATGAGAAGTGGTTTTTTTTATTCCTACGGTCTTGGCCTGAGAAAAGTGATCTCTGAAACTAACTGAAAGCCTTTAGACTGAAAAATGACCAATAGAATAGGCCTTAGAGTTGCTCTTTACAAATGGGTATAGAAAGGAGCTCTCTAGTTGGGATTCACACGCACAGCCTTATCCTATGAGTCCGCCTATGCTACGCGCCTGCCTTTGAGAGCCTTTCCGCTGCAGGAGTCAAATATCTTACTTCATAGACAGACCGTTCATAGAACGAAAAGAGGTTTTTTTAGGCCCTTCTACTCGCCTAGCATTGAAAGGGCTGGGTATTAGTATTAACCTTATAAAATATCAAATCGATGGCGTGACACACTCCGGACTAACTACTAGAATCCCGAAAGGAGAACTAGACAATTGCAGTGAAAAACCATTCTACCACCTACTGACTTTACTTGAAGGAAAAAGGGAAGGGATTGAGAAGTGCGATCACTCCCTTGAGGTAGGTTGACGACCAAATGGACGGACACCAATGAGATTATAGGTACCAAGATGACGGATATAAAACCTAGATCTCAGATTAGCAAAGAAGACGACCGGGCCTCACAGCCTGAATGCATGCTTCCCGCTCCGAACCTGGATGACTTCATTTCCTGTGCCCTATTCACTCTCTTCCTTCTCATTCATTGATCAAAGACCACTCTTGAAAGGACAGTTGAATTAATAAGGTGTTATATGAGTCCTCAGAAAACAGAACTCCTAGTAGGCCACGAACTCCCTTAACCGACCCAAACCCGAATCAGCCTCACTAGATAGTTCTCCTTTAATCTGTCCTATCATTCGACTAAGGCATCCGATTCTATGCCACTAAAGCTTCATGCCATTGAAGACTGGTCTCGAAAGCGATTAGTAAGCGAACTAGGATCTGCAACATTCGAGTTTGATCCGCATATGAACCTTGGTTCACGCTCTACGTATGTTATTCTTTCAAGCCCTCTTTCTTCTGTCCGACTTGCTTGCTTGGCTATTTTTTGTTCCTAACCGCTTGCTTTATTTGAACAGGAAAGAGCTTTGCTTGCTCCGTGTTTTTGGTTCTCCGGAGCAGGGCTCTTCTGCTGTTTTTGACTTTTGTTTTGAGGTTAGTACCTCACTCACAGGCTCTGGGTTCCTTGCGGCGCTGCCTCATGCTTGCGCTTGCTTGAATGCCAGTACGTTAGGTTACTAGAATAGGCGGTTGGCTGCTGCGCTACAGATCTCACCGGAAGGTCTTTTCCTTTGCTTGCGGAAGTTACCTTGCTTGCTATTCTATCACTCCTCACCCGGCCTTTACTTGATAGGGCTCCTTCACCAGGATCAATAGCCCAGCTACACTACCACTACCCGTGAGATAGAAGTAGGGCACTTCACTCACCTTAGAGTGAGTGAGGTGATTACAGTTTAGTCCGCACTACCTATCTGTAATCAGTTTAGCTTAGAGTTGTTTGCTGACACACGCTACTATCACTCTGGTTGCTGCTTTCACTCGGATTCTCCTCGGGCGGATCGAAGCATATTGGCTTGCGAAAGAACTTATAGTTACTGGATGGTTGGTTGACAGGTGTCTGGCTAGCAAAGAACCCGACAAAAACTAGTACAGTAGGCGCCCTAGGCTATTTGATATAGTATAGCCGCAGAGACTACTTGCATCAGGGTAAAGCCCCCTTTAGAGATAGGAAAAACGGCCTAGCTGCTTTATTGAGAGATTTTGGCACCATTGAGAATTCTTTAAATAATTAACTGCTATTTCAGTGGTTGAAGTGCCGGTCGGCATTGCCTAAGTAACGTCCGGCTCTTTCGCGCTTCTCTCCATCCGTTGAGTCGGTGGAAGGCTACTTGACCTATTTTTTTATGATTTTGATGGCAGCTTCTTTCATAGGAAAGTGGATGTGATCTTCTCTTTCGAGAGAAGTAGGGCTAATTGCCATTTATTCACCGATCGAAACGAAGATACAATAATTGGTAGTGGAACATGAGCTGTCTCAGAAGTAGTGCCACGAAGCGCTAGACAGGGATTCTTTCAAGGTTACGGTGACTAGGCTCCCTTTTCTTCGTAGATTGGGGGATAGTCAATAGGTTAGTGCAAACGAACTCTCCTTGCCCTTGCCCTTGTCTCTCTGTGATCCTGGGATAGGACGAGCCTCCTCTCGGAACGTATTCAAATCCTGACAGCTAAGGCTGACTCCTTCCTATACCTATAAAGGAAGTCTATCAATGCTATATAATAATGCTACTACCGCTACTAATACTCAAGCTATTTAAATTATAGCACTACTTCTATTATGACTCTTCTATTACAATTACAGAAATGCAATATAAACAAGCGCTTCCAGCATCAAAGGACAATAGCTCGTGTTGATAGGACTATCTTCAAGTGTTTGACCAAGGGTTGGAGGAGTATCCAAGGTGAGCTGAAGGCGAACTGTTTGAGTAGATAAGCAGGTCTACCTCAGAGAAGATCATGGAATCATAACAGCACAGAAATAGACGGTCCGTACCCATTCATTGGTCGTAGATGAACCCAATAGAATGACTATCTTCAAAGCAGCCGCTAGAGCTATTCACTATCGGTATTACAGAATAAGCTAAATCAGAGGATAAATTCGCCCTTACTCCACCGATCAAAGAATCTGTCTTTCTTGAAAGCGAAAGCGCAGATCGAGGCGCGAAGCGGACTCGACTTCCCCTGCCTGATTAAGGACTTCCCAACTGACCTAGCGGAAGAAAAGGGCAAAGACCTATAAATAGAAAGATGTCTAGGTCACTTCCACCAACAACTAAAGCTAGTTCTTACTGGTGTGGATTCTCCACAACTACTAGAAAGGCTGAAACTGACTCCAATCAGTCAACTACCATCCATGAGCGGATACCCTCGAGTGATCGGCCAACAAGGTTCGATGTAATTGAAAGGGAGCTCGTCAACTCTTTCATCCGCTGATGCTACTTTTTCGTCCGGGAACCTACTCTTCTTCGGTTTAAGAATCGGTTGATGAACAAGAAGAATCTATTGCCTCCACTTCAATACATTACAAAGAAGCTAGTCGCTAGTTAAAATAGGCACTCCCCAGCCGGCAATCATATGTTGAGTAGGAGCTCGTTCATCAACCTGTGAGCGGAAAGACAAAAAAAGTTAATAAACTGTAAAAGAGCGAGCCAAAAACCTGACCTCTCTACCTATTCCCACAGACAGGCACAACAGGGGGTATTGGCTTATTCCCGCACCTGTACGATTGATTGCTTCAAGGCTTCGCACCGCTACGAAGTTCTATTATGACTTTCCTATGCGGGGGAGGTTGGATAACCGATGCCCCGGTGACTGGTGTAGCCCCCAGTTGAGGCTTGTTCGTTTGGACTGCCAAACTAGATGGTAGCGTGATCGAAGCCGCATCCCCAGCCGAAGACGCAGAAAGAGATACCGATTCTCTATCGGCGGAATCCAACCGTAATAAGGAATATTGAAAAGAAGCACCCGGCGGACGCCTAACCAACGGATCCCCTTTCTCTCGAACCAACATATCCTGCTCTTTATCACGAATCTGAAGCCAATAGAAGAGGGCTTTTTCTTGTTGTTGGCTTGGCTCGGTGAACATGTTTCACTAGGTCCGTCCCTAAAGAAGAAGTCTAATGGGAAGAGGGCTCAGCTCGCGCACTTCGGTGACCTCGGGCAAGGTCTGGTCGAGGGGATCAAACACACGCATGGTCAACAAGCGTGGTCATAAGCAAAGCTTAGTCCATGTTTTCGTAGCCGTCGGTATATGGAATAAGCTAGTCAGGTGGAGGACAGGTGGCTCGGTGCTCATGGTGATCGCTCAGCTCACTCATAGGTTCTTCGGAGTCCGGATTGATCGGATTTCGAGCTAGCTCCCAATCATGCCTTCCCAGATCAAGATTCATTCAGTCTTTTTCTAGTCTGGAATAAAAAGTTCCGCCCAATCTTTTGATAGTATGTAAGCACCCGACCTCTCCAGTGATTCCGATCAGACGAAGCTTTGATCAGCAGAACTGGCATCTGTCTGCCGGATCGGTAGCAATGTGAGGGGAAGACTCCCACCTCAGAAGATGATCGCCCGGAGAGTTTCTTTCTCTCCCCCAATCTTGACATCAGTGGACGGTGTAGACATGATTTGACGAAAGGATCGAGATTCGGAAGAAAGGGAATCAAAAGAATCCACAGAGTCGACTGATGCCTCTATACTATTGATAGAAAGATCAGATTGGACTCTTCCTGCGGGCCCTACTGACTTCAGGCTTCTCTCCTCCAGGATGCAAGGGATTGCTGCTTCCACTGCTGTCTCCACTCGGTCAAATGCATCCGCCTCTTTATCTATCTCCACTGCTGGATTGAAAGAAGAGATTGCAGAGTGAAGTAAAAGGTAGCCGGCTGCTACTAAGAAGAACCTAACAGAAGATCCATCTGGATCTACTACTTTATATACTTTCCGATCAACTTCTATTGGTGCTTGCTCTGGTGCTGATAGCCTCGTATACGGATCTGGATCACGATCTCGATATGGAAGGTATGCTGCTGGTCGTGCCCCTGCCTTTGCTTCAGGTGGATCAAATGTCTTTGCTACCTTTCTAGCTGGTTGTTATCCCGAGTGAATTCGGTCAAATAGCTATTTATATCCCAATACCCTTCCTTTTTCCTCCGCCACTAATGCGGGTGGATCGACAAGATCAATGGCTACTGGACTATCGGGCTCTGCCTTCGCTGCTGGATCAATGCTCGGGGATGCTAGAACAGGCAAGGAATGCGGGTGGGAAGGTCAGGGTGGATTCCTGGGTTTATCCGTTCGCTGAGCTCCTTGCTACCCGAGAATGAAAGAAGAATGGAATGAGGGGTCGCTCTCCTCGCTCATCTCTTTCGGGCGGTGGGTGGGGTAGGTGAATTGTGTAATGGTTTTCCTCTGGCAACGAGTTTCATTTTTCCAAAGATTGAATTGTGACCGGCGGGGCGAACAAGAAGAGTTGTCACAAGGAGCTTTTAGCGTCAACACAAGAAGCTGTAAAGAGTAGTTCAGTTACTAGTCTTCGATTAACAAACTCGGGAAAGGGACACCATAGCCCTAACCTCTTCGTGAATAGCTTCTTTCAGTAGTGCTCAACACCAAGGCGCGGTGCTTTAGAGAAGAAGATTCCCTATTCCCCTGTTTTATACAGTAGGCAGAGCCAAGGCAAGGCAGTGAGCTCGGGGAAGTTCCTTTTCCAAGTCTGATTCCAGCGGATGAAGTCAGGCTAACAGCTATTTGACATGAAGTACAGCATTGCGATCAAGTCTATATAGAATAGAAAGCAAACCTTTGGGGCGAAGAAAGAAGGAAGCGACTGAGTCTGCTCCTGATTCTAGCAAAAGTTCCTCGAGGATAGGGTAGCTGAAAGAGCGCTTCTCCGAGAGACGTGGTTCGAAAGGGTCCATCCCATGCCTTTCTCTTGTTGTTGTCGAGTGTCCGCAGCTTTTCTTCCTCGCCCAGTCAGTCATGTCGGGAAGCTTAATGGCATTTTGCCGGGGTAAGGGTATCATGATGAAAAGGAAAGACAATAGTAGAAGAGATCGATCCCACTAGCTTGGCAGTAGGACTTTTTGAAGCTATTCACAAGGATTGCTCAAGGTTGGAGGTAGGCGTGGTAGCATGGTTTTGAACAAAGACTTGTGCTTCCGGAATCAGAATACGAATTGCTCAAGTTTAAGAAGCTGTGAACAAAGAAGAAGCTCTTGCCACTGTCGGTCTAAGCGCAGTTGGAGGAAGGGCTACTAGAGAGGGGGAAAGATCTCACACCCAGCGTCAATGCTTTTTGCTGACCTGGTTCCAGGCCAAGGCAAAAAAGACTAGGCGAAAGGCAAGAGGCGATGTTCCCAAGTCGTGTTGAAGAAGCAAATGTGGCACAGCACACTGGGTGCTATCATATAGTTAGGCTGCTTTCTTTCGCCCGGTCTAGCTAGTTCGATTTTCACAACAGCCGAATCTAGTGATAGAAGAAGCTCTTGCCCTCGGTGCGATAGGAAGAGGTAGTCATAAACTCCTTCTCTGCTTTGAATAGCCAAAGTCCTTTGACCTGGAACCAGGAACAATCAGATCAATCAAAGTAGCAGCAATCAAGATAGCAGGCAAAGTCCTATCCCCGAATTCCACTCCGGGTGGGAAGAAAGGAATTGCTAGCTCTTTGAACGACTCCGGTGCTATTGAATCTGTTTCCAGAAGGGCACGCCCGCTATCCAGAGTCGCTAGTAGTTGTTCCATGAGCAAGCAGAGATATATGTGACGAAAGAAGGAATCATCAAAGTATGTCTTGTTTAGCTCCTTCCTCAGGTGAAAGCATGGTTCTTGCCTTCCTCTCTCCTCCCCCTTTTGGACCTATAGATTGGTACCACACGAGACCGGCCCCCCCGTTAGCGCTAAATAGAATAGAAGAGTTGGCAAAAAAAGCTCAATCCTCTCCCTAACGGCATACAAGCCTCTAAGAAGCAAGCAATTGAAAACCGCGAGGAATTTTCCTTCTTCTTTACCGGTAGTGAAGTTACCCTTATTAGTTTAGTAGGGAAAGGAAACAAGCAACGGGAGAATAATAGGTTCGAAGATCTCGACTGGTAAGGAGAGGAATGAAAGAGCTAAGCGTCTTCAAACCAAAGCTTCTAACAAGCGTCTTCTACCCTCTCCTGATAAATCCCTTCCTTCGCGCCTGTACTCCAACTCTAAGTTGAACTCCCTTCTAGACCAATAATACACATGAGGACCCTTTAAGGCTGCCCTTAAGAAGGAAATTCTACATTATCGATGCTTTATAGCTAGCTCAGTCCGGTGCTTGTTCGGTCGATATATAACCTCTCGCTTAGAGGATTTCATACCATAGCTAACGCTATAGGCTTTCTTGAATCCTTTTTTGGTCACGAAGGATAATAATTTAATAGAATCAGTTAAGAAAATATATAGCTATCAAGCTGAACCCGAACCAAAGCCTAAGCTAGTTCTATTTAATGAGACCTCGCCCTTTCAGTCTCACTTCCTCTTCCTATGGTCTCGCCGTCCCTCTCCTTTACAGTCGAGAACTTCGTACCTTGCTTCTTTGTTGGCTTTCTAGCCTTGCGTTAGCGAGCTAATTTGAATTTCCTTAAGAAAGGCCTCTAACACCTCAAACAGGTATAGGAGTAACAACAACTCCAGGAATTCAAATGCTAAGACTTAACAAACCAAGGGTAACGAAGTCTCCAATATCAATGCTCAACAACCTCTTCGGTTGGACAAACGGCCCTACACAGAGCTAGGCATGCCGCTGGGCGTGGTATACAAGATAGCATCTAGCAAAGGACTTATCAAACCTGTTCCGAATCCAGAATCGAAAGCCATAGGAACAAAGCTTGAGGAATACTGTGACTTCCATCAAGCCAAAGGGCACAAGACTGATGTGTGTCGAACTCTCAGAAGAGTGGTCCAGGATCTCATAGATAATGGATCAAGAATTCCACCATCACCTAAGTCAAGTGTTACTGCGAATCCACTTCCTAAGCATGAGGCTACCATCAACTACCTCGAGGATGATGATGAGATGGACTATACCTACCTAATCAATCCTGAAGAAAGGAAGCTGAAAGGGTAGAGGATCTACTGGGACAGCCCTCGGGCAAATTGAACAATAAGGTGTTCTACACTGCACCACCTCATGCGAGCATACCATTGGAATCCATCATTCCAACGGGATGGGGTCCATATTTTGAAGAACAAGACCGTCAGAAGGAAGATATGGACATAGACATGGACTGGGATGAGTTTACTGACGCCATGACCATAGACTGGGATTTCTTCATAGACGAAATGGACTTAGATGACTGACCAGCACCTAGTGACAATGATTGTATGGTGCTTGACCTCAACGACTTTCTTGAGGAATACTGCATCAATGCCATCACTAGGAGTGGAAGGCAGTACCAAGGACCTGTCCCTGACAGTCCTCTTCCTCCACCAATCGAGAAAATCAAGCTTGATCCAACGCCAGAGGTACGAATTTACTAACTAGCTTAGTTGCTTCTGAACAAGAAGAAGGGTTAAGACCAAAACATTCGAGGCAGCTTCAGCATCTGATGAAGCCTAGGTATCCTTTTCTATTACGCAACGGCATAGAATTATGAGACATCAGACTGTTCAGTCGCCTGTTCAAGTTAGTTGATATTTGTACTCTCCGGTTATGAGTATGATTTGCTAACGGATACTCTTTGTTATAGTATATATCAACCTGTCAAAAAGCAGGATTCGCGTGAGGCCCTAGACTCAGCACTAATAATATAAAGGCTATTACACAACACTAACCTCCTGACCAATCTTTCGTGTCTGTGAAAGACGACTAGCTGACTTAGCTTTAGCTTCCCAGTCATCTTATGTTGAAACGGCATCTGATGATACGAGAAGAGAACTCAAAGCACTATTTCCATTCGTAATAACTTCAGCTTTTTTGCCTACTCGTTCTCTACCCTAAGTACCTTATCTTATTGAGTGTATCTCTGATAACCAGGATAGCAGGAATTTAGAAAGAAGCTTCTCTATTTTTCTTTGTCGACAAACGACAGGAGAATGCTTTTTATATCCGTGTTATCCGTTTAGCTTAATCTGTTCTCGTCTTTCTCTATCTTACCTACTAGTGTCTCTCTTGTCTCTGGGCATTCTCTCCTTCTGAGTCCTTGTCACTTTGGGAGACTGTGACCCTGCTGATGCTTAAAGGAAAGGGGCGATAAAGGTAAAGATTTGAGGCAGTGACCGAATGACCTAGGAAAAAGCCCGTTTACTAAGAAGTAGAAGTTAACATGCCCTGCAACGGATCGCGTGGCTGACAACGGGGCTATCTTTCCAAGAAAGAAAGTATGGCTTACACATCCTTAGGAAGTAAGAACAGGTGGAAGTGGGCTGGGTAATTTACCACAAGGCTGCCCTAATTTCCGCCAGTCACTGTCTGTACAACGGAAAGGACTGGAGATGAATCGGTCGTAGTCATTGCGGGTAATAAAACTAGCCCACGCTGTGAAGGGAATGAGCTAGCTGAAGCTTCTGACTGAGACCTCGGTGAGGAGACTGAGTCCTCTTCGGAACTCTTTTCCCGAAGACTATTCTTACTTCTAGACTTCTTTCGGACTAAGGTACGTGAAGTCAAGCAAAAGAAAGTGTAAACATGCCCGTTGCAGCTAAAGAAACGGAGGAAGGAGGAGGACCCAGACAGAAAATGGAAAAGAAGTGTCAAAGAAAGTACGTAGTCAGGATAGGATTGAAGTGAGGAAATAGCTTGCAATGAGGAGCGTCTGTCGAAAGACACTCACCGAAGTAACTAAGTCCGAAACCGTGCATTTACAAGTCGAGGGCCCTTTCCTCTAACTTTAGTCCAAACTAAGAACCAGAACATTATAAGACGACTTTTCCTTGCTTATTCCTTGAAAGCTGTTAAGAAGATAGCTCTTTATGAAGGGATAGACAGAAGGCTTTTCCTTTGAGTTGAAAAACTTCTTCCTGTACCGAGTTAGTAGCTCAACAGGAGTAGAACTATGAGTAGATAGAATGGAGTTATGAAATCTCTTTATTCTTGAGTTAAGAGCGGATTTCACCGAGGTAAGTGATTCTTATAAATGCGAGTTTACAAATGCCGTCGGTAGTCCTTTCCGCCTTTAAAGGTAAAGGGCCTTCCTGCAGCAGTTAAGTGTGCTTTTATCAGCCTAAAGGTAAAGAGCCTTACCGAAGTCCTGTCTGCAGTAGTTGGCCTTGACACCTTAAGATCAATCCACCCCCGAACACGGAAAGGAGGCACCAGCTGCCTTTTCATTACTTGGGCGTGTAGGTTAGCCGAAAAGAGTTCCATGCTATGCACTTCCTGTATAATATCCCGCGTAAGAGTTGCATTAGTGGATGACTGTTTTTTCGAATAGGTTATAGAAGAGAGAATAGGCTCTAGGACTGATCACTTTCCTGTGTCCTGTGGAGGGAGGCCCTATCCATCCCCCTTCAAAGGAGGACATCCTACCGGGCCCATCACCAAGGAAGCTTAAATCCAAGGCATTGGTTTGAGACTACCAATCTAGTGATCCTGATCTTGCTCTTTCTTTCCAGCTCTCAGTTTCTTTTCTTCTGCTTCCGCCTCTGGGCACCAAGCACGATCTATTTCTTTATGCATTAGCTCTTTCGGAGCAAAGGAAGAATCCTATCTAACCTAAGATGGTGAGTTAGTCCACCTTCTCCTCACACCACGCTACTAGAGACTAGTCGAGGGGCATGATGAATATAGCTTCTATTACAACCTTGATTTCGCCGCTGGTCTCTTCCATATTCCGTAGTGGTAAAGAAGAGTTAAGGCCTTCCTTCCGTATTAGTGTGTTCCATTTCCAGCGGGCAGGAGAAAAAGCATCAAAGCTCGCTTCTTCAGCACAAAAGAACCCTTTTTATCACCCTTCTAATGGTATGTTATACCTACCGGGTAGTACAGGATCTTATCTTCTTTGGTGCACGGCTCGTCTAGCCGGTCTATTCCAATAGCAGCTATTCAGCCCTCGTTTCATGATCTACCCGCTGGCCCTCTTTTCTCGCTGCTTCCAGAAGCTATTCTAGCCCCAAGAATTGGATTTAATTGAAGTTCTTTATTATTTCAGTTGCGAAACTCTTAGTTGTAGTTGTCTTCTTTTGGGGCATCTACTATCAGGGCAAGTTCCAGTTTCTCTGGTTATTCCAATATCCGGGCCTTGGGCCAACCAACTAGTGCTATCGTTGAGGTACTTTCTTCGCCTGCTTTTCCATAGTTGGTGGGGTTCCTTCGTCTACTTTGAAGTTCAGGATTTGACTCTAGCCAATCTTGTCGGACTTCCTCGTCTACTGAAAACTGGCACCCCGAATCCGTTGCCACCCAAGAATCATTGGTCGCCGCTCCCCATATTCTATTGAAGTTGGGAATAGTCTAAATGAGCTATCCACTGGAAGTGGTCCCTAAGCCATCCTCATATCCCGACCAAGAGAGCACTTTCGCCTTACAGGCAAAGAGGCAATCCGTGTCTTCACCAGTAGGCATCTTCATCTATTTGAAAGTCAAAGTATTCCACCATTCTTTGTTCCTGAGCTCTTGATCTTAGGTTTAGCGAATCCCTATCAGCAGCAACATCGTTTAAATTCCCCTTTGGTAGAGGTTGGCATTGGACATGTCATCAGTCTATCTATTCATTCTGTGTCGTGAAATCCTTAAATTAAAGGTCATTCACCTATTATGGGATCTTCCCCCGATTGAAACGACTTTGACGCCATACGAACGCCGGTAGCGGTAAAAACAGCGAACCCCAAAAAGCCAAGACAGTTGATACTGATTCTCTCCCTCGGTCCTTTGGGACAGCCGACCCAGTCTTGAGGCTTCAAGGAAGCCGGCGAAGAGGAGTGAAACGTGCTACCTCTCTCAGAGACTACAGGCCTGGGCACCTTGGGGTCGTGTCTTCCTCTCTCCTTTGAATCGAGTACCACCTCTTTCGTCTGATTCAACAAGTGATCATCCTATCCCGGACCTCTACTCTAGCCCGTCTTGTAGGAAAGAACTTTTATATGTCGCCCTTGAACATAGAGTATGCACAGTGGATTCCTTTTATAAGGTCACTCGTGTCTAACTTTCCCGATAGGCAAAGGCCCAGGGCTAAGATGTTCACATAGAAAGGTTCATACCGGTAGACATACGTGTTTACCAGCTGGCGTTCCTTGGGTACTTTTTAACCTTTTGTGCTTCGCCTTTGGCTTCCCGCAAGGTTTGAGAACGGAGAGGGATAAGAGCTCGCAGGGAACATCTAGCGTCCTTGTGTTCCTCTCTAAGGGACAGGTTTTTGACCGGTTTGAAAGCCGCCTTTCAAGAAAGGCTTGGAAAAGAGAAGAGGTCAGACCTTAGGTTGCTTGGGCCGATGGTACTTGCTTCAGTAATAGACTCGAGCTACACACATCTGCTGGCATAAGAGCCCGTAGTACTTGAAGCTCAGAGATAAACAGAAGTCACCAGCTTCCTTAGGTGTTAAGATTAAGTTGAAACTTAGTCGGGGAAGCAACTTTCCCTAAATCCAACGCCAAAGACTTATAGAGCGCAGGATTTGGCACGTGAAGCCAATCAATGTAGGGGTTTTTGACCTTAGCATCCATTTCTTAGCTGGGAAGGGTCCCATCTCGTTTTAGAATGGATCCTAAGGCAACAGGGTAGGCGTGGATAAGCGTATAGAATATGAGTCTTCCTTGTTTCCGTAAAAAGCTCAGTTTCAAAGTTTTCGTCGAAGTTTAAGTCCTCGCCCGTTCTAGTCTAGATCTAGCCTAGATAAAAGAAAAGTAAGCAGAAGTTTCTTAAATTGAAATAAGAAAGTAAGCGCGCGCGTATGTCGCTGGGCTTGATTCCTTTCACAAGCGTGATTTTCTTTCCTTTCCTCGGATGATTTCCCGCCTTCCTTCACTTCAATAATAAGAGGGATGGCAGGCACCCGGCCTTGATTGCTCTTTTAAGGTAAGGACTTTCGTTCCCCGTTCCAGTTATTAGTAAGGAGAAGAGGGCTCTGTTGGCAGATCAGCTTCCTTTTTCGAGTTTAAAGTTGGGCAGCAGGCCTCAGCAAAATTAGAGAATTTAGTTTCAATTTTCCCCGTTATAGGCTGCTAGCCAACCCCGAGAGAGGCTCAGTGTGAAATCTGGATTTTATCCCGGAAAAAGGAAATTTTATAATGATTTTTCCAGGATATATGTACGGAAATTCCGTTTGAATGAAAAAGACGTGGGAAATGAACTTGAATCCACCTCAAGCTGTGGAAACTTATGGAAGGGAAGGTCTTAATTAAAGGTAAAGTCCAGAAGTCAATGTTCGTAAGTCAAGTATCAGGTAGGTCGAATGGGGAAAGGTAGGTTAAGTCATTTAATTGAAGTGGTAGAGCGGTCGGCTGTTGACTGACTGGTCGTAGGTTCAAATCCTACTTGAGAATCTTTTAATCAATGCCCGTATCTATCGAGTTCCTTAGAGTTAGTTACATTTATTGGTTTGATGCGGCAGATACGCTGTAAGGAAATGCATCGAAGGCTAAAAAAAAGAAGCAAACAAGGCTAGACTCAAATCCCAGGTAACGATTATGCAACAGCATAGATAAGATTATACAGCGTATTTTGCGACAATGACAATCTTTAGCACTTTCTTTACCTACCTATACAACGAAGACTTCTCCGATCGATCTTCCTTCTTTGATTTTAGGATGCAACTCGGATTCCTCCTTCACGGCTTGAAGCCGGATAGCTTGAAGCTTAAGGGCTCTCGGAATTCCCTTTCAAGCTTTTTCGAGTCACCCTAACGTAATGGCTAAAAGAACTTGGCTAACTTCGGCTAAGAGAAGGCGACCGAAGGGAGGGTCTAAGGTGAGTGGCTTTTCGCTCCTCTCTAGGATGAAAACTCTTGCCTTGTCTTCAACGTCTTCAACTGGACTAGCTATTCTGCTTTGATCCTGATCTTACTAAGTCCGGGGTGGAGCATTAAGGCTTGATCTTAATCTTGTTCTTTTGACAGGGATCCGTCCAATCCCAATCAAAGCTTGAAGGATGCCCATATCTCAACTCCTGACAGGGTGAAGTCCGGCCGGCATCCTAAAAACACAAACCTGTGCCAAAAGAAAGGCATTTCCGGTGGGAAAGCTGATACTCGTGTAACAAAGGCTCGGCCAGAGATCAGGTGCTATAAGACTGTCAGACGAGATAGCATCTCTTTATCCCCCAAGGCATACGCATACCACAAGAGAGAATCCCAGCCAGTGCTCTCACATCGATAGGCTTATAAACAAAAGTAGGAGATTGATTGGCGGACGGCTTTCATTGAATAGCTAAAGGCAACTCTATCCAAGCAAAGTTCAAGGCCGCCAGAAGCAAGAAAAGAAGGGGAGTGATTCCTACTCTCATCAAGCTATCCATGTTCTTCACTACACTTGCTTCATGGCTTGCTTTCAGGTTTGCTTGCTGTTAGGAGCAAAGCTGCTCGAACAACGTGAGAGGCAGTGAACTGACAGTATCTTTCTCCTCTCAGAGAAGGTGATCCGATCCCTACGAGAATCAAGAAGAGAAGGGAATCCCTACACTGGCTTTTTCCCTGCTTGCCTCTGAGTCAAAGACCCTTCCTTCTCCCATTCCTTGCCTGAAACCGGCATGGCTACAGTCAGACAGTCTAGATAGAAGATAAGGGTCGAAAGAAGACATGATAGAATGTTCTCCCTTCCCTTATTCATAGGGGAAACTGCTCTTCATTAAGAAGGTTCACTCCTCACCTTTGAAATTGAGCTTGAGCTGCTAATAAAAGAAGTCAATACCCTCTGTTCTTATTTCACACAATCCAGGAACTTCCATAAATCAGGGAAGAAAGGAAGCTATCCGAAGATAGGACATTCTTTAATATACTCAGGCAACCAAACCCTTTAGCTACTCAACTACTTGAGCTCATTCGATACCAGACAAGCGCTCATTGGCTACCAGGGCGCTACAAGAACTACTAAGATCAGATCTTGGCTTCCTAACTCCTTAGGAGTGCGAAAGAAAAAGGCTGGCTGTCCTAACGAGGAAAGGCACTTCACTGACTTCATCCCTTAGAGCACCTTGTCACATTAAGAGATTTGAGACCCCGGGAGCACCTACGCAAAAAGGAAATCTCTCACACACTACCAGACGCCTAAGAACAAGGAATCAGTAGATACTCTAGTCTAGCCGCTTGAACTCATAGCTGCAGAGATAGTCGCTGCCTTTACCGATTAGCTACGTGAGCGCTCCTCATAGAACAAGAAGAAAAACGAAGGGGGAACTATGGAGGAAGTCGGACCTAGTCACATCTTTTCTTTTTCTAAAACACTCTAGTATAGCTGCTTCAACTCAAAGCAGATAGAAAGACCCGGCGATCAGCGACTACTAGAACTCATCCAAACTAGCTCTCTCCGCAGCAGCTTCCTTCTTAGGATTATCCCCTCAGCTCAGACTGAGGGAAGACTCCTTGCCCATTACCGCACACGCGGGTTTAGCTACAAATAAGGACAACAAGCCCACTCGGCAATAGAGTGATAAATTGAACTATGACAATGATTTATAGTAAGCTACCAACCATTCCTACTTCTTAGTCGACTTGTAGGAGGCATAAGACCAAGGAAGCACAACCTATAAGAGAGCACAGTCTCTTTAAACAAAACAAACCGATTACCTACGTTCCGTTCGCGCTCCATACGCATCTGATGTTTATTGATGTCCTTATCAGCTTCTTTCTCCCTAATGCTAACATATCGGCGGATACTCCTAAGATTCAATTGTCGGGAAAACCGCCGATTGACACTACTTATGACTTCTTATTCCTTCTTACCCGTTCTCTAGGAGCTTGCATTCGATGCCATCGAGTTAGCTCGTTAACATTCGATCTCCCCGGAACACTCAAATCATTCTGCTTTCTTTCCTTTTGATTTCGCAATCGAGACAGAAAGAACTGTTGCCATTAAGGCTAGGTCAGAATGAAGCAAATTTGCCTGACTGTACTTTTGGGAGTGAGGCATGGCATCGAATGCGCTCTTTTTTTTTTGAAATGCCCTGTTTGGACGAATAGGAACAGAATCCACTTCACATGAGTAGGTTGTTCAAGAAGGGCTTAAAGGAACTGACACTTGACTGAAAGCGTTTTTGCCGTGCGCGTCGACTTTTTGTAACCGCAGCTAAATCAAACGGAATGAAAGCAGGAGATTGATTAGCTGCAATTGCTATTTAATCTGCTGCTCATGGAAGGTTTGACGAAGTGCCAGTACCATTTCATTTTGCATAGCCCTTTCTGGGGCAAGTTAATAATAGCAAAGAAAGGTTAATCAAAGTATGTCTTGTTTAGCTCCTTCCTCAGGTGAAAGCGGTCTTGATGCGGAACTAGCAGTTTTTCTGAAATCAATTCCATTTCCACTCCCCTTTATCATTCGACTGGCTAGAGTAGCGTAGCAATTACCATGTCTGACTCTTTTTGTTTTGCGGTTCTTTTGCGGCTTGCTTGCTGTAAATGGACAGAAGACCTTGTGCACAAATAGGTGTTGCTAGAATCAGCTCTTAGAATGGCTTGTGCAAGAATCCGATTCCCCTTTCGCTTTGGACAAGACTGAAGGTGTAGGAATAAATGCCACATCGTCAACCTGCTGGAAAGCGGATTCAGAATGACCCATGGAAGAAGATTCCAAAGGCCCATCAAGAGAGAGACGAGTGCGCTCAAGCGGCTAAAGCCCGGTCTTCTCCCTGTCTTCGTTTGGCTTTCCACTCCTGGCTGGGAAAGGAAGGCCTCCCCTCTACCTACTTTTCGGCTAGTCTAGCTTTGACCGCTCCGTCCCCATCTAAACCACTCTGGGCGGCCCTCTCACGCTAAGGTGACCCTCCGGGAATCACTTGACCTTCTGCCTTGACTCTTGATGCCAAAAAAGACGATGACAAGTTTTCCTTGTACTATATTGAGCTAACTCACCTCAGAAATGCCCTTTCAATCACCCTGTTGGTGCCTATTCCGATTTGAATACCGGTAGGTGCTTCGATAAGCTTCCTTCATCGGCTACCTTAAGCTACTACTACTTTGAACCCCGGCCTGGTTCGGCTAGGAAAAAAAGAAGGCTGAGGCTTTCAGACAAGGAAAAACCATAGAGGAATGAATACGAATACCCGGAAATGGAAGGGCTGGCTTAGGGTTCAAAGGAGAGGGTCTAGATTACCAATTCGTCTATAGAAGGCGGTTAAGTTTCTTTGCAAAGGCTAGCGATGTGACCGATTCGAGATAGAATATCAGGCAAGTAGAGTTCCTCGGCCTAAAAGAGGCCGCATTTGACTGCAGCTCTTTCTCCTTACTACAATCCGACTGAGATTGAAAGCGGCCTACCCTTTTCTAGCGCTGAGTCTAGTCACCGGACTTTCTTTCTACGACACAGGCATCCACCGGCCCAGTAGTGGAGCTTGTTTGAACCTACGCCCTTCTTTTGAGTTCAGTTTCTTCCGGGATTAGTAGCTTTGTTAACAGGAGACCAGCCAGTTGGAGGGGAATAGTCCCAGCCAGATGAATCCCTGACGGCTGACATCCTTGTTTTCTATCCCACAGCTTCTTCTTTCGTTAAGGCTAACTTCGCCCATTCCATTCCGATTACTAGGCCGGCCTTAGGTCCTCTGCTGAAACTCGAGTAGGAAAGAAAACTGAATCAGGTGAAGCAAGCCAAGCATACGTTTTTTCCCACCACCGGGCCTTGGTTCTTAGGCAAAGCAAGCCGGAGTAGGCTGGGTAAGAAACTGAAGGCGGGTAAACTGCTGGCTTAGGAACAGCTGGTCTAGAAGGCAGGTAAGTCAGGGATGAAGATGAAGAATAGGTGGGTAGGCTGATTGGAGTAAGTTTCCGCCTGTGAAGAGGGTTCAAACAAGTAGGCAAGCTCGGGTAAACAGATTCGGCTTAGGTAATAGAGGGCCTCCTCACGAAGGAAATGGATGGTTTCGGGCAAGCAAGTCAAGTTGAAGCTCACTTTGGCGTAGTCGGTTCAACGACTTCCAGCTTCGGACGAGCAATTTCAGACGACACGGGCTAGCCTTCTGAATAATAGGTAATTTCCTAGCAGAATACTCTTCACCCGGAGAAGTCGGATATGAATAAGAGCAGTGACTAACCGCAACGCATGACCGGGAAAGCGAAACCATAGGAAGAAGGGATAGGAGCGGGTCAGTCAATAAAAATGTATAGTGTACTCTTTTTTCCGTATTCTCGCTAACCGCAGATGAATGGAGGGCGCAGGAAAAGGTGTGGTTGTTTAAGCATCCAGAAGTTGAACTTGCTGTTCCAGAGGTGCTAGTACCCGATCTTGACGGCACTGGTAGTGAGAGATTCTGTTCTCTCTTGTACATGGCGGCTTGTGGCATTGTAGTCTTTTTCCCTGTCAAATAATCCGTCAATAGAGCCGAAACTCGACCTATGAGGGGAGGATTCCCCACTGAGGGCAACCAAGCACGCCCCTGAGTACTAAACGGGGGATGGAACGAAGAAGAGAGACCGACCAAGGAAAAAAACACAGACCAACTACGCTTGCAAGATGCAAGATACAGCACCTAAGACTTGAGCCCTCCTTCCCCTCACCTAATCTTTTTTCTCCAACCTCACCGTGTCTGAGCAGATTCTCTTCCGGTCTGCTCAACACGGACCTTTTTCGGTTAATCACCAGAAGGTGCCTTCCTAGGCCTTGGACAGGATCCTTGGCCTGTGGGCGAGTCCGGTGTGTGTTGGAGCTTGTGAGCGTGAACGCTCTCAGTTCCCGACATGCTCTTGATACTGACGAATAATAGGACATGATTGCCTGTGGAGGTGGATAGGTTTCCTTTTCCTTCTTTAGTTGACTTGAATGTGATTAGCATGAATCTGAATACTGAACTCTCTGCGCAGGCACAAGGTATGTCATGGGAGACCATCACTGCCAATCATCTCTTTAATGATTTGGTGGGTTCTGGTGTCCTTAGGTTCCCAATCTTCTGCGATGAGGGGTTAGAGAAGTTCTGCAGATGGCACTTGACAGACCTGCATACCACTGATCAGTGCCAAATCTTCAAGAATTTCCTGATCAAGCAAGGAGATGGAGTCTAAACTCTTGTCCGCAAGAGGGCAATCAGATAGGGATCGGATTGAATCCTTTCTCTTATTTGAGATAGAAGGACGGTCCTCTACTTTGACTTTCCCATGGAAGAGAGAATAGCTAGAAGGAAGGTTCTCATTCTAGCCGCCTATCTCTATTCGGTTTCGTTGGCAAGGTTCTCATCCCTGGCCTTTCTTATCTTAATGACGTAGTTCAAAAACCCAACCCAAAGTAGTCGTCTAATTAGAGATAGAGAGATAGGTCTCTAATGCAGGGTTCGATTCCCTGTCTATCCAAAGTTCGTAAACGGAAACTACGAACCTGCTTTCTTAATCCCGTCGGGTAAAGAAAAGAGAAAGTAGGCTAAGTAAACCAAGTTCAATGCCGAGGTCACATGCTTGAACTCGAGGGCTAGTAGGAGGGCAGAGAGTCGCCTTTCTCGTCTTTGATTCTATCTTCGCTAGTCCTAAAGTAGATCCAGAAAGCGGCGGGCCCATAGAGCTCTCCAATCGTGCACCGAAATGGGGCCGGAGAGCCGGTCACCTTATATCGCCTACGATCCGTGAGGACTAGAGTTGATGGAATCTTTGACTACTTTTGAGTAGGGGGGATCAAGTTCAATTACGTATATGATCAGACTCAGTCCATTTCAGCCCTACTTTTTGAATTGAATAAGGAAGGCACGATGGGAAATCTCTTTTTTTGAATCTGGACGGATAGTTCAATTCCAGTCATGTCAGTGTGAGGCCAGGAGATTCAGTCAGAAGGGCCGATAAGCCACGGCTCTTCAAGAGGTTCCAGGGCCCCTAATTCAACAAATGGTTGCTTTCTCCCCACTACTAAAGAGAAGAAGGCACTTTCCCTGTGTCCCTCACTCGGTCAGGGTACCCAAGTCTAATTCCATCGTAGAATGATTTATAGGAAGGACGAGAAGGCCGACCAATTGGTTCAGATCTATTTTTCGTTCTTCACGCTGGCGAAATTTTTCTAGCTCAGAAAGTGACGAAGAAAAGCCTCGAATCAATCAGTAAGCCATACGAGGTACTATCAGTCCACCGCATCATCTCAGTTTTGCAACCAAAGCTGAAGGAGCTATTGGACCGAGATTTCCCCTGGCTTCCGACCATCCCTTTGTCACAGGGTATGAGTTGGAATCCGACCTGGAAGACCTTGCCAACTATGGCAGCGACTCAGCGTCGTCTTGAGAAAGACCCATGCGGGCGTAAAGCACACCGTGTCCGATCGTCTTTCACGTCCCTGGTTCATGAAGTATCAGACTTCGCCTACCTGACTCAACCGCTAACAGCGGCGGAGGGTCAGGTTCCATCGTGGATGGGCGGGCCGGCCGTCTGGTATCCCAGTGCCTCGCTCAAGGCGGGCGGGAAGGAATTCGATCATGGGTACTTTGATTGGCTTAAAGCGCCTGTCGTAGGAGTACTGTGGTCTCCGTTCGTTCGGTACGCTTTTGATGAGCGCAATGAGGAGTTGTCGTTGATCTCACAAGAGATTTATGCGACGACGGTAGCTCCAAATTGGCGTGATTTGTACCCGACCGGACTTCCGCCTGTGCTGGGGCGGTTAGGTCAGACGATTGAAGTAGGGGGTACGAGGAGGATCTTCGCCATGGGAAACTATCTCTATAAGAGGCTCCTAAGGCCGGTTCATGACTGGCTGATTGAAGTGTTGCGTAGACTACCGATGGACGGTACGTTTATGCAGACACAACCTATTGATAGATTAGTTGGCGAGCAGACTTGCTTCAGCTTTGATCTTAAGTCGGCCACAGATAGGTGGCCTTTAGTCTTGATGACCAAAGTTGTTGAAGTTTCTTTGGGGAAGTTGTTCGACGCCAGTTCGGTGAATTCCTTACTGGGAGACAACGCTTTTGAGGTGCCTTTTGTGAAAGGTTCACCCTCATACGTTAGTTTCATGGCTGGACAACCTCTCGGGTATCACTCTTCATGGCCTCTGTTCGCGCTATCTCACCATATTGTGGTGTGGTGGTGTGCGGAACGGGTGTATCCTGGTACGTACTTGACTAGGTACGCAATACTCAGTGATGATGTTGTCATCGCCGATCAGGAAGTAGCCAAGGTTATGAGTCTGCTTTAGCGACTATGGGGGTTACAATATCTTATAACAAATCCCTCCCTCATGTCGTTGAGTGGCTCTGCCGAATTTGCTAAGAGATCCCGGGTGAGAGGGTTGAGTAAGGACGTGAGTCCGATCTCGATCCGAAATCTGATGAATTCTCACCACCCTTTTTGGCTCATGGCAGTCCAGATGAAAGACCCTTGTCAGAGGTTTTCTACTCTTGCTCGGGTAGGTGGAGCTGGTTTTCGCCAGTTAGCACGTTTGGATCATTACAGGAACCTTCACTTCGAGAGGGTTCTTGCAATGTACAACCGCTTCAGGCTCCCGTTCGAGCTATGGCTCGGCAGAGGTGGACCTCTGAACCCTTACCTGAGAGGTGTCATTATTTACTTTCTCCGAAAGGAGATGAGACCCCGAGATTGAAGACTGATCCCGGATGACGTGTTGAGTCGTCCTGAGGATCAAGAATTTCTCGAGTGGTCTATCTTTAGGGTCTGGGTCCGGGATTGGTTACGGTACTGTCGTTGGTATTACGGTACCGCCCTTCACGACCAGGTGACCATTTATGACTTATTCAATGCCCCTGTTGTGAACCGAAATTGGAAGATCACAAGGAGTGATCCACAATTGCAACGGTTTGGCCTTCTATGGAAGGTGTATGACATGGTGGCATTGAAGAGATTGGACTGGAAGGTTCCCATCCTTCCTAAGCCGTCCGGTTCATTACCTGAACCTTGTCTCCTCGGTGGAGTCACCGGTACAGACTACTTGGTAGTGGCTCGGGGCACTAACCAGCCTCGGGCGGGTCGAGGTGTTATATATCCGGGGTTGGTAGACGACTTCGGAAAATCGCCTTCGACCAAAACCATCGAGATTGAGCGACGAACTCTTATTTAACCCCAAAGTGAGTGAGTGGGCTACTAGGAGTAAGGTTTAGGCTTTCTGGTGTCAGATCAGGTTTAGTGGACAAATAGTTGAAAGCTAACAGAATGCTGACCCGGTCTTATTAGAATATCCATTCTTTGCCTTTCCTCAGACGCTCTTGCCATATCAGCTCTTGCTTTTGGGGAATTACCGCTGCACGTAACCGGTGCTGCTGGTCTTATAGAAGTTTCCGGTCTTACTCTTGCCGTTCTTGAGGAAGAGAAAGAAGTGGGAATATTCACATCCCTGGAATCAGCAGTTAGTTGAATTCCCGGTGCAAGAGTTCTCGTATCCGGTCAACTAGTCAGCGGTGTGGGAGTATGAGAATAAGCTCTTGGTGCAATAGAAGCTCTAGACGCTCTTGGTCTCCTCAACGCATCCACTCTTGTTAGAGTGAAATTCTCCGGTGCTCTCTTTGCAATTGAATGCGCTGTGACAGAATCTTCCTCTATCAATTTTGACAGATGATCTGATATGAATTTTCAAACTAATGCCACTAATGACCCAAGGAAAGGAAGAACTGAACTTCTACGCAGTAGGACTAGGAGCGATAACTATCAATTGAATCAGATAAGACGAATCAAATTGAATAATCGAAGAGAGATGGGCTCCTATCTATAAAGAAAGGGCAGACTGGCATAGAGGCCTTAGAAAGCACAGACTGCCTTTACTCCCACTCATTCAACTGATTGAGGGCATGGGCAGACTGCCTTGTCCGCACTGATAGGACAGCTAGCCTTCCTTCCTTTACTACCACCGACTGGAGACCTGATTGCTACCAGAGAGAGGAATGACTATAGGCACGGAACTGGCTTTTGACCCTTTCTTTGCCCCTTGCTAGCTGACTTGCCTGCGCTTGGATTCTCGAACTCTAAGAGCGGATTTCAGGAATTTCTTCACATCCGATTCGATGGCATCTGTCCGCTTTCAACCCTTTGCAAGCGTGCTACTAGCTCGATGGACAAGCTCAAGGAACTGCTTTGCCTCCTTTGCTTCGATGGACTGCTTGCTGGCTTTCCTGGAATGACTGAAGCTGGCTTGATGAAATGAATGGATTGAATGGACAGCTACGGATACACTGAACTCGTACCCAGGAACTCACTAACGGAATTCAAGTATGAACTATCAAGTTCCCTATAGGAAAAGAAGGAGCTCATTCTCTATTATCTAGACTCTTTCCTCACACATCCTCTTTCATTCTATCTGCCCTTTTTTTTATCATTCTCCGGAAAAATCCGATCTGTCTATTCTGATGAAATATCTCCTCATCCTTCCTAGTGCTCCTGCTACTGCTAATGATATTGCTACTGCTTATTCTTAAGGTGCAGCTTTTTCTCAAACAGCTTACTCTGATTCAACCTCCCCTGACTCGCCCATTAACCCTGGAAATCTGGGGGAATCAGTTCCCTCCTTTCCTTACGGACAGTCAGAATTGTCTTGAAAACATCAGGCATCTTCTAGCTCATTCCCTGACTTCCTTTGCTTGCCAGACGGGGTAGAAATGCAGTTTCCATATGGGATGATGTGCCATTGGTTAGAAAATACATCTCAGATGTCGCATTTTCACGAATTGCAGCAGATTACGGGGATGCCTATGAGCCTATGATTGCAAAGAAGACCTAGTCTGATTCACTTCCTCCAAGCAGTCAATCCCGTAATGTAATAAAGGAACTAATGCGGTTACGTTGATAAGATCTGCAGTGGTTCCTAATTCAATTGCTGAGACACCTTTCTCCTGGTGTGAAGAATGGAATCCGGATGCATAAGTGCCTTCGCTCCCCTAAGCGGGGATGAAATCAAACTCCTAACCCTAACAAGGTAGGCAAGCAAAGATGGGTGGCTTATGCCTTCCAACCCGAAAACAGTGCTTGCTTTATTAAGAAAACAGAGTAAAAGCTGCGGTAATGCTCACTCTCCTGTTCAATAGGGCTATTCAAATCCACCCTAAGCTGTTACAGAAAGAGCTGCAGATCTGATCCTAGAAGCTCAACCAGTTGCCAGTACTCTTTCATCAGCTGTGGGATGCTTAGACGGTACTAGTACTTGAGTAAGCGGTGCTCCCTTTCTGTTTTCAATTTCTAGTGAGTGCTCCGTGAGAACATACTTTGATATTCGTAGACGAGATTCTTGTTGGAAAGACGAGAGAGCTGACCAGAAATTGAAGATGAAATAGCCGGTCAAGCTATTACATTTAAGAAGTCTGGCACCACATTGCTTTATAGTCAAGAAAGATAGGAGGGCGCGGCCGGTCACTTTCATTAAGGCAAAGGATGCAATAGCCTTAGGGGTGATGATGGATCCTACACAGGTTGACATCTGATCCAACCTAGTTTATATGCAAAGACGATGGTCTAAGATGGTCTTAAATTGAAGACAGACGGATTTGAATACCAAAGAGCAGAGCGATCTCAACGCAAAGGGTAGGTAGAGGTACCTGGGAGCATAATAGCCTAAAGTCCGATACTCAAAAAGTCAAGAGGGGAGAAAAGCC